TTTTGTGTTTTTTGTGATTGAGCGGATTGATTTCTTTGATTTCTGTATCCTTGTTGATTTCTGGATCCTCTTCGAGTTCTGTATCCTTGTTGATTTCTGGATCCTCTTCGAGTTCTGTATACCGGTTTAATTTTGGATACGAACACATCATATCATAAATAAGACCTCTATTCTCAATTATTTGAGAATTATTAGTCCCAATCTTAGTATTTGTATTCTTTTTCTTAGTATTTGTATTATTTTTCTTAGTATTTGTATTCTTTTTCTTAGTATTTGTATTCTTTTTCTTAGTATTTGTATTATTTTTCTTAGTATTTGTATTATTTTTCTTAGTATTTGTATTATTTTTCTTAGTATTTGTATTATTTTTCTTAGTATTTGTATTATTTTTCTTAGTATTTGTATTATTTTTCTTAGTATTTGTATTATGGTTAGGATCGATCTTCATCCAGGCCTCAAAATTGACTGGAAAATTTTTGAGAATCGCCCGATCAAAATCAAAATATTTTCTATAATATTTTCTATTATAATATTTATACTTTTTATTATAATCGTTTCTCTTTCGAGTTTCTTCCATCGTATCTAGATCTATATAATTCTTTAGATAATTCTTGATAAAAATATCCTCTGGTATATCAAATAATTTGTCTTGCTGTGTGGTGTAATTATAAGAGATCTCTTGGTTCTTATTTACTTGTTTCTTATTTACTTGTAATGGAAATTGATAAATATAGGAGTCCTTCTTAGTTTCAGAATAAATAAATTTATATGCTAAAAGATCATATCTATAGTTTTTTTGAAACTTATTTTTTTGATTTGTTAATGAATATACTTCCGAATCATTTTGTTTTTTGTAATGAAGTAAGGGGTCTTTTTCATATGAATCTCCTTTATTGAAATCTTTATTTTGAGGCGTATGGCGTTGGTTGACTCCATTTCGCCATTTTTGTGGGATTAATAGAGACCATCTAATCTGAGATAAATTGTATTGATAATGACCTCTTAACCAGTTTTTCCAGGGATTCGTTCCAAAATTTCGAAGGTTCTTATGCTTTAATTCGGAATGAAATATTCCTTGTCTTTCAAAAGAATCCTTTATTGCAGTCTTAAGAAAAAAAGACGTTCCGCGATATTGAAGAACAGATCTTAACTTATCACTAACTTGGGTTTGTGATAATTTGTAAAATACATATGCTTGTGACAGGGAAGATAAATCTGGCAAGGAAAAAAATTTACGCAAAATATGTGACGTCCTCTTATTTATCTTTTTTATAGTCGAACTAAAGGTAATTCTTTTTTGATTTGTTTCAGTATTGTAAATGTCTTTATCAAAAATTTTTTTTATTAAATTGATTCTAGAAATATTAATGATACATAGAAAGATATCTAGGTATATTTTGTATATTTTTTCAATGAACAATTTTGGAAAAGAATGCAATTTACTTCTTAATCGAACATTTCTTCTTTTTACAATTTTCCAGATATTTTTTGGTGATTCTACATTATTATTTTGATTTTTGTTGTTAGTACTATTATTTAGTCCTGGAGTGACTTTTTTTTTTTCTTTTGTAATTCTTTCTATTTGATTTTTGATTGTGCTTGTTCTATTAATCAGATGTTTTATTTTTTCTTCTGAATTTGTCCAAGCTGTAGATTGAATTTGACTAAATGATTCAGGAATTATCTCATTGCTGATTATAGAATCTTTTTCTTTTTTAGTTTCACTCGATTCATATACTCCTAGAAATTTCAATCTTGGATTTTCTTTTAGTTTTTTAAAAAGTTCTTCTTTTTTTCTTTTTAGAACTAGAACCGTTTTGATAAGCCATTTTATTATTTTTTTGGGGCCTTGTAGAACTAGAACAAATGTTGGTTTTATTCTTTTGTTGAAAACTTTTCTTATAACTAGGAAATCGTCCTTGTTGAATTTGGTTTTGTTCAATATTTTAAGAATTATTGCTTCTAGTTCTTTAAAAATGGGCGTAAAAAAAATGGAAAGGGAAGGGTCGGGTCGGGCACCACCCAAAGGATATTCAGCTAGTCCCCACAGAGTCCTTATAAAAGCAAAATCGCTGCTTTCGTCGTCTATATCATCCGCTGTGTGCCAAGGTTTCAAAATAAAAGGGCATAAAACTTTGATCTGAAGACCGTACTCGAACCACTCCTCCGGAAATGCTGTGGCTTTGTCGGATACAGAACCACCGCTATAGCTGCATTTAACATGAACCTCTTTCCGCCAGTCCGCTATATCCTCAGACCACTCGGGCTTTTGCAATAATAATAAACGGACAATATTTTTAGCTATTATCAATGAAGGCAATGCAATATATTTTCTAAAATATGCGTTATAAAGTAATATACAACCTCTTAGTCCCTGCCCATAATATAAAACATTATCCCATTCTTCCGTTGCGTGCCACTGTACCTCGTCTTTTTCGAGATTGTAGCCTTCGTCGGACCTTTCCGCTGTCAGTTTGGCTTCGTCTATCTTACTTTTTGTTTTTGTCTGTTCTTTGTTACGTTCGTTAAGAGTCAAAAGGCCCCCTTTTTTGCTTTTTTTGCTTTTTTTGCTTCCAAACCCATGCATCAAATTTTTAATTTTCAAAACAAGGACCTTCGGGTTCAGGAACCCGAAATAAATAGACAGTCTACTTTTTAAGAAGCCCAAAAAAAGAGGGGATTTCGGCCCTAGTTCAATCTTTCTTATAATAACTCCTCTTTTACGCCTTTGGGCGACCATAGAACCTTTGATTACCCCCTCATCAAAGTCTGGGTCGCGCGACAGGTCTATCATAAACAGCTGGTCTTCCTCAACATCAATCAGATTCAGGTGGCTCGGAATATCAACAATCTCAATCTCATCATCAGGAGTAGTACCTTTTTCATTAGTACTCTCATCCTTTTTCTTAGTACCCTTTTTAGTAAGATTTTCCACATTCTCAGGACTATAACGAAGTTTACGTTTAAATGGTGGTGAGAAAATCTCAGACGCGTCCCGATAGGACTCAACGTATACTTCTATATCTTGTTCTAACTCGGTGAGTAATGTGTATGACCATCGAGGGACTTTTTTAAAGATTTCGGTTTGTCCAAGATATATTCCGAGATTATATCTTCTTTTTTGCTTTACCCTTTTTTTTTTTCGCTGTTCCCAATCAATTCTTCCTTCCCCTTTTTCCAAAGGATTAGAATATAATTTTTCCAAAGGATTAGAATATAATTTTCCCTCTCTTCTTAGTTGTCGTGTTTTTCTTTTTAGTATCGCTAAGAGTCTCTGTTCATATTTTGGGGAATCGAGAAGGAAACCTGGAAGAAGGGTATCATGAATTTGATTTAGAGCAAGGATTTGGTTAAGTTTAGATTCTAAAGTTCCAATGTTGATTGTTCCACGAGATTTAGAAGTTGCATTATTTTTTCTTCCACGAGATTTAGAAGTTCCAATGTTGATTCTTCCACGAGATTTAGAAGTTGCATTATTTTTTCTTCTACGAGATTTAGACGTTGCATTGTTTTTTCTTCTACGAGATTTACGAATTTCATTGTTTTTTCTTCTACGAGATTTACGAATTTCATTGTTTTTTCTTCTACGAGATTTACGAATTTCATTGTTTTTTCTTCTACGAGATTTACGAATTTCATTGTTTTTTCTTCTACGAGATTTACGAATTTCATTGTTTTTTCTTCTACGAGATTTAGAAGTTGCATTGTTTTTTCTTCTACGAGATTTACGAATTTCATTGTTTTTTCTTTTACGAGATTGAGATTCACGAATTTCATTGTGGAGTTTTCTACGAGATTCAAGAATTGCATCCTCTTCGCTTTTACTAGGTTGAGAAGTTTCATCTTCGATTCTTCCACAACTATGAATCAATTTTTTGATTCTTCCACGAGAGGGCCCATTCAAAAAAGGATCATACATTTTTGGTAAACAGGTTTTTTTCGTTTTATCAGTACAAACCCTAGTCCTTTTTTCGAGTATATTTCGAAAAGGCAATCCCGCGTCTAGAGCCTCAATTCTCTTTCTAAACTCATTAGTTAAGTTCTTTTTTTTTTGTTTGTTCTTATAAAGCCAAGCTTTGTCTAGTTTATCAAAGGAGAGTGGTTCTACTGTGGACGAAGATATCCTCCTTTTCATCATTTCCTTAAAAATAGAAAAACTCGGAGGATATGTAAAAGATATTCTTTCTTTTCCATCACTTCGGCATGTATCAAAAAAATATTGTGAGGCTTCCTGTCTTACAGCCCCCGCAAATCGATCATTTTTTATGTATCGTACTGGACGATTCCATCGGTTAGAATCGAAAAAAGGGATCGCAAAAACGCTTTCAAACGATTCGTGGTATTCTTGATCTTGGTCTTCATCCGGATCCGCTCCCCAAATCCGGGGAGGAATATATAGGTTGAATCCCTCTTCTTTTTGTTTCGCCTCCTCCCCGTCGTAAGTGTGAGCTCTTTGTCCTTGTATTTCTAGATCTTTTTCGATCATTGTTGGGACTTCGATCATTTTAAAAGTCCAAAGGGGAAACGGGGTTCGGCCTAAATAGTAGAGGCAGGTAACATATAAGAAAATTGTAACGAACCGACCCGAGTTTCTCACCAAGTCTATTAACACCAAGTACTGAAATTCTGACACAAGCCACTGACAGTTTGCCACAATCGCTTTAACTTCTGACCCAAGTAACTTAACAAGGCACTCATAAATCTTATTAATGTACTTATTCAATTCTGACTTAATGTACTTCTTCAATTCTGACACACGGGACAGAAATTGTGCAAAAAGGACCTGAAATTCTGCCCCAAGGTACTTATTAATGTACTTATTCAATTTTGATACAAGGTCCTTCTTAGATCTACTCAAAAGATATTTCCGTATCCAGGCGAAGAATCTTTTCGTGAATAAAAGGAAACAAATGTGACCAATTAACCAACCAACAAAACTACTTGTTACAAATAACATCTTGTTGTTGCAGCGAAACATATAAATGTTGACTAATCTGGCT